TTAGTTCCTATCTGTGGAGTCTTTGTAAATCTATACGGTTCCAGTTCTTCCATTTCTTTGTTCCGAACCATTCCATTCTTTCAATTCTTCGCTCTTTCTCTTCTATATGCATGCTTGACTTCATTTGTTTATTCATTCAATCCACAGTCACAGATAAAACGGAAGGGCTTGCATTGGAATCCTTCTAAATTCAGTGGGATGGGAAATAATATATATGGATAGCCCATATATAACTAGTGAATATCTAATATCACATATACATTGTTTCTTTAATAATGTAAACCATCCGTACCTTCTATTGAACCGGATTCTAGAATCATTCTTCGAAACATATACAGGGATTGGCTTAGAGCCCTTACATATACCCAGCTCGACCCCCCTTACTTTTTTTGAATTCTCTAATATCATACATTTTTTTTTTTTGCTCCTATTCTAGATCGTATATACCGGTATGAGTTGGGATAAGCTTTTTTTTAAGACCATTTCGGAAGCTAGTCAATGATGACCCTCCATGGATTCACCTATATAAGCTGCGGCTAAAGTTGCAAAAATAAGAGCCTGAATCCCGCTTGTGAATAATCCAAGGAACATGACAGGTATAGGAACCACCGAAGGTACTAAAGAAACAAGAACAACAACTACTAATTCATCCGCTAATATATTCCCGAAAAGTCGAAAACTAAGTGATAAGGGTTTTGTGAAATCTTCTAGGATGTTAATTGGTAAAAGTATTGGAGTTGGTTGAATGTATTTACCGAAATAACCCAATCCTTTTTTGGTAAGACCCGCATAGAAATATGCCACTGACGTAGGTAAAGCTAAAGCAACAGTAGTATTTATATCATTCGTGGGTGCAGCTAACTCTCCATGCGGTAACTGTATGATTTTCCGGGGTAAAAGGGCACCTGACCAGTTAGAAACAAAAATAAATAGGAACATAGTTCCAATAAAGGGAACCCAAGGACCATATTCTTCTCCAATCTGAGTTTTGCTCAAGTCTCGAATGAATTCGAGGACATATTCGAAGAAATTCTGACCGTCGGTTGGAATGGTTTGTGGATTCCGAACAGCTATAGTGGCTGAACCTAATAAGATAGCAATTACAACCCAAGAAGTGATAAGTACTTGGGCATGGACTTGGAAACCCCCTATTTGCCAATAAAAATGTTGGCCTACTTCCACATCGGATATATCGTATAAAACTTTTAGTGAGTTGATGGAACAGGGTAAAACATTCATATTGCCCTCTGACATAAATAGAACTTAAAAAGGAATTATTTTGATTCAGCCATCTCGTATCTCTTTCTCAACTCGTCTACTTTGAATCAATCGTATATTTCGGATCCCAAGTGATCACATAATATCCCCAGTGATTTTGATCTCTTTTTTGAGACTCAGGGATAGTAACCGATTCAATCAATTTATGGAGTTTCCAAAGTCATTGACTTATCCTATTATTAATCAACAATTTCTTATATAGCTAGAACCGCCCTCACAAATTGCGGATACTAATTTGTTAAGAATCAATCGGATTGAAGCTATAGCGTCATCGTTCGCTGGAATCGGAATATTTGCGAGATCCGGGTCACAATTTGTATCGATTAAACAAATTGTTGGAATCCCCAAAGTGAGACATTCTCGAAGAGCCGTATATTCTTCTTGCTGATCAACGATGATTACAATATCGGGTAACCCCGTCATATATTTGATCCCGCCCAGATAGGTTTGCAAGTGAGATAATTGCCTCTTCAACATTGCTACATCTCTTTTCGGGAGACAGTTGAGTTTCCCCGTATTTTGTTCCRATCTCAAGTTCCTGAACCTATGAAGTCTCATTTCTGTAGTGGACCAATTCGTTAACATACCACCGAGCCATTTTTTATTAACATAATGACACCGAGCCCTTATTGCAGCTGATGCTACTAAATTGGCTGCTTTATTTTTGGTACCAACTATTAAGAAGTGTTTTCCTATACTTGCTGCATCAAAAACTAAATCGCAGGCTTCTGACAAAAAACGAGCAGTTCGAGTAAGATTTGTAATATGAATACCTTTACGCTTTGAAGAGATGTAAGGTGCCATTCTAGGATTCCATTTCCTAGTGCCATGGCCAAAATGAACTCCTGCTTTCATCATCTCTTCAAAATTCATGTTCCAATATCTTCTTGTCATTTCTCCCCACATTTTCTCTCTTTTTTTTTTTTTTTTTATTTAAGAGGTACCTGAAATAAATAATTGTTCCGACGGAACCTTCTACCGGAGATTGACCGTTAATACTCAGTCCAAGTCATTAATTCCTTTCTATTCGTTATTATCTTTATTACCAAATCAAATGACCAGGACCCTATAGTTAAAAGAAAAGAATGAATCTGTCATTAAATCCCGTAAATGATCGTTCTGATGTATCAGGGAAATTATTTGGGATGCAAGAACCAAACAATTCTCTGTGGTGGAACAAAAGATCTCTCATTTCCTCCTCGAATAGATTCTTCTTTTTGAT